TGTATTTCATAAATCTAAGTGGAATAAGCAAAGTGGATTCCTTGTTGGTTAGTCGAGTTCCAATGAAAACCACACAATTGGAGGAAATGTCCGAATTTGCTATTTAGAAAATCAATAAACTAAGGTTTTGTCGTTCTAGATATCGGATTCAACGGAAACAATTACAGCAGTAGGGGGGGAAATCAAAAAACAAGTCGAGCAAAATTATACAAAGTTATATACAAGTTGCTACCCCCCCTTAGTCTTTCTTTAATTGAATTTCGTTTGATTAGACGGAAGTTACTTAAAAACTTCCGCTTTCTTTAAAAGATTCTGAACAGTTCCTGTGGGTTGAGCACCTTTTTCAAGGAAATATAGAATAAGAGGAACGTTTAAATAAGTTTGATTCTTCATTGGATCATAAAACCCCACTTTTCTAAGATCTTTTCCTTCTCTTCGGGATCGAACATCAATTGCAACGATTCGATAGACGGCTCATTGGGATAGATGTAGATGACCAACACCCCCCCTAGAACCGTATAGGAAGTTTTCTCCTCGTACGGCTCGAGAAAAATGATTTGCTTCGAAGTTTTGTCTATGTATGCAATTCTAATAAATTAAATGACAAATGGGCCTAGAAAATCAATTAGACTCTGATTTCAATCTTTTTTCCTTCCTGAAAATGAAAAAGAAACCATTCGTACTCATAACTCAAGTTGGATAACTCTCAAATAGCTCAAAGGAAAAATCTTTAGTCACTTTCATTTATTGAGTGGTCTTTAACCCCTTTTGTTTTGTTTGTCTTTTGTCTCGTTTCAAATTCTATTTGGATTCTTTAGTCTGATCCAATTAGTGAGACTATCGAGACAATTAAAAAGGTCTTTCCTTGTTCTTAGATCCTTTATCCTTATTTTAAATCATTGGGTTTAGACATTACTTCGGTGCTTCTTAATCCTTTCAAAGTGGCAGCAACATACCCCTTTTTTGATTTCTTTCTATCAAAGAATCCTACGGACAGTTGATTCACGTGTGATACACTTTGAATCGAAAAAGTTTACTAAATTCTAACAAGTCTTGCTTTTGAATTGGAAACTTGCTCGAATTGGATCCTTTCGATTTCTATATATGGAAGATACGTTTACGAAGTTGTTCCGATTAATTGGCATTAACCCTAGATCCTTGCCCCCGAGAAATGAATTAATCCTTTCTACTCGAGCTTCATCGTGGACTATTTACAACCCAACAAAAAATCGAGTGTAACAGAACAAACAATGTCGAGCCAAGAGCACTCTCATCCTTAGATAAATCGAAAATGGTGGATGGAAAAATCCACAACGGATCGTGTCCTTCAAGTCGCACGTTGCTTTCTACCACATCGTTTCAAACGAAGTTTTAACATAATATTCCTCTAATTTGGAACCGGTATGGAATTGATTCAATTATGGAATCATGAATAGTCATTGGTTTAGTTGTACATAGACATCGTAATCTAGGCTTTTTCTTCTATATATGATAATATGATATGAAACGATTTTTCTGAAAAAGTCTTAGCAAGACAGCATCTTTCACATACATAAATAATATATAGATAATAGCAAGAAATCGAAATATATAAACGAATAACTTTTTTAATCTGCATCTTCAAGTGACTCAACAGGATAGATTAAACGATTTCCTACTTTTTGAGTACCAAATAAAGATTCCACTTACAAGCAATCATTAAAAATATTTAATAAAAATAGTTCTAATTGAAATGGAAAAAGTTTCCTATTTAGACATCATTATTTAATTTGAAGAAAATTGGACAATAAGCATGACGTTTGATCTTCATAGGAAGATAAGTCTTTCTTTTTGAATTGACTCATCACTTTTAAATAGATAAAAGAAAAGAAAAACGAAATCCAATTTTTTTTCATGAAATGGATAAAAAAATGATCTAAGTTAAGATTTGAATCTTTATTCTTTTCGTCTGATTACGAAAATCAAAAAAATAAGGAGGGTTTTTCGTATCTATCAGATAGACTGAAGAGTTGTCACTGTTATAGATATTCTATAATATAGAATTTAACAAATTTAAGGTATCAAAAATCTTTTTCACAAAAACCGAAAAATTATTGTCATTGAAATAGAACGATACATACCATATAAGCGAAATATTTCCTCATTTTATATATTTTAGATGATATATATTTATAGATTTTGTTTAACATGGGATTAAATAATATTTCACAATAATCGACTCTTATCATAAAGTGAATAAAAGGGTGATAGGGGAAATCATCCCTGCCTCAATTGTTCTGTAGATTTCCAATTTTTAGTTAGAACCAAACACGAAATACCTAAATAAAATGAGATTCAAAGAAAATATATCGGCTCCATAACATATTTCTATATGATATGTAACTTAATCATTTGTTAATGAGATTCGAACAGACACAGATATTAAAATGAATACGGATTTACTCCTATCCACTGACCTACTTCTTTCTATAGTCATAATGGAGCATAAAAAAATGGATATGTACTGGGACGGAAGGATTCGAACCTCCGAATGGCGGGACCAAAACCCGTTGCCTTACCACTTGGCCACGCCCCATTTCAATTTCTAATCTACACTAAGAAACAATAATATTGGTATTGGTTGTTTGTCAACTCCAGTCCAAATATCTATATATCTATAGAATAGATTGGTACTAGGATTTTGATACATATAGATATAGAATTCAACTTAATTTATTGATCATTACATAGAATTCAATTAAGATATTGTATGAAAGTATGATTTCTTCTATTCTCCTTTGAGAATTGGAGGATTTTTGATTGGGTGGGTTCAAAGAAAAAGAAGGATTTTTTGTCTACCTTACTTACTTTCTTCCTTGTTCCTTATATCAAAAACTCAATCAAAATGCAATTATCTCCAAGAACAAAATGTCTGTTATGCTTAATATCGTTAGTTTGATCTGTATTAATTCTGCCCTTTATTCGAGTAGTTTTTTCTTCGGCAAATTGCCTGAAGCGTATGCTTTTTTGAATCCAATCGTAGATGTTATGCCAGTCATACCTGTGCTTTTTTTTCTCTTAGCTTTTGTTTGGCAAGCTGCTGTAAGTTTTCGATGAGATCCTTAATAATAATATCTTAGAAAATGCATGATTTCTTCGAGAAAAATTCTAACAATTGAGAAAATCAGATAAGTTTTAGAGTATGAATCCTAGATTAGCACACTGAAATTCTTGGATAGTCGCCATAAATCCGGCTTACCCCCATTTCCTCATTTTTGACCCCCTTTCCAGTGAAAGACCCTAACCCCATTAGGGTCTCCCACAATATCGAATTTGGATATGAAAGAAGTTTTTGATAATGAAAAACAAATGAATTTGTGACAATTCATGAAAAAAAACCTGATTTCGTGGTGTCAAAATAGGATATGTGGTAGAAAAATGGAAGATCTATTCTCTTTTTTTTTCCAAAAAATCATCTTGGAGATTGTGTAATGCTTACTCTGAAACTCTTCGTTTATACCGTAGTGATATTTTTTGTTTCTCTCTTTATCTTTGGATTCCTATCTAATGATCCGGGGCGTAATCCTGGACGTGAAGAATAAAATCCAAAGGGTTTTCCTTGGGAAATTTTCCAATTTTCTTAGGATTTTATCTATTCCACACGCTTAACTAAGATTTTCAAAATTGAAAAATAAAATAAAGCAAGTCATTAACGGAAACGGAAAGAGAGGGATTCGAACCCTCGGTACAAATAACTCGTACAACGGATTAGCAATCCGACGCTTTAGTCCACTCAGCCATCTCTCCCAATTGCAAAAGATAATTACTACATTACACATAATGTAAGGAGTCTTTCTCTCTCTTTTTTCTCTATTCTAAACTAAAAGAGGGGCTCGAGCCCGCCACTAATCGAACTAAAGAAAAATAAGGAAGACCTCCTTGTGTTGATTTTGTTCGAAAGGCCCTTGTTATTCTGATGGCCTGGCCTGGTCAGTACCTAGCCGGGCCTTTTTTTTTGTTCTAACGAATTATAGATAAATAATGATTTATCTGATATCTGATTTGAAAACACAAACATTTTTTTTTATTATATTATTATATTCAATTGAATATTTTATATTCAAGCAACAACAAAAAGAATAAAAACTGTTTCCATTTTTTTCTTGTTATATTTTATTTCATTTTCCGAACTAAAAAAGAAACTATAGATTCTGGACAATGCATTTTTCTGTTATGATTGTAGTGTTTTTTTTGATCCGTATCTATCTTCTTTCAGCAAAAAAGAAAACTTTAGTTATTTAATTTCAATTATTAGTTATTTAATTTCAATTAAATGAAGCCTCTTTTCCGAATCTCATTAAATTTTTATCTACCCACGAAAAAGTTCAACACTCCAAGTTTGATGATTCTTTGATGATCCTATCTTGATCATGCTCAATTATCTTGTTCGACAAAAGCTCCATTTGTATACAATAATCATATTGTAGCGGGTATAGTTTAGTGGTAAAAGTGTGATTCGTTCTATTAGCCCTTTAATAGTTAAAGGGTCTTTCGGTTTTATTCATATTCCGATCAAAAACTTTATTTCTTAAAAGGATTTAATCCTTTACCTCTCAATGATAAAGTCGAGAAAAAAATACACATTCTCGTGATTTGTATCCATGAGTCACTTATAAATTGAAAAGTTGGATTATGAAATTGCGAAACATAATTTTTGAATTGGATCAAGACTTCCAATTGAATAAGTATGAGTAAAGGATCCATGGCTGAAGATAAAAAGTCAATTTCCAATCGTAACTAAATCTTCCATTTTTTTTGGTGTCTAAAGAAAGAAATTGAAGCAAAATAGCTATTCAACGATGTCTTTGGTTTACTAGAGACATCGCCATATTGTTTTAGCTCGGTGGAAACAAAATCCTTTTCCTTAGGATCCTCTCAAATAGAAATAGAGAACGAAGTAACTAGAAAGATTGTTAGAATCACCTTCTTCTAGAAGGATCATCTAGAAAGCAATTCATTTT